AACTTGTTTGTTTTCACACCGAAAGGCTCTTAACAATATTTAAGTTATAAAAAAAGAGTGCGAAAAAAACCAAATTTTTTCCTTTTTTGGTTGGATCAAAAAGAAACTTTGGGATTGCTGAATCAAAGACAAAAAAAGAATCTATTTTAAAATAGAAAGCAACGGAGCCATCATAGTATTTTTTAATTCCTCCGAAAGGAAGGGTGGCAATTTGACATTTACCCATCTGGGGCTGATAGATTTTATTTTTATCTTTCTTGAATGGTAAAGTATTTATTGTAGAGCCGTATGCAATGCAAAAAAGATGATGCCCGTACGGTTGTTCAATTCTATCTTTTTTTCCTATTATTCTTTATCTTTCTTTTCTGTTCCTTTCATCACACCAGATAAAGAAACCTTCTATCATCAGGGTAATGATCCATCAACCTGCCAGTTCTTTTTATGAGGCACAAACGGGAGAATTTATCCTGGAAGCGGAAGAACTGCTCAAACTACGCGAAACCCTCACAAGGGTTTATGTACAAAGGACGGGCAAACCATTATGGGTTGTATCTGAAGACATGGAAAGAGACGTTTTTATGTCAGCAACAGAAGCCCAAGCTTATGGAATTGTTGATCTTGTAGCAGTTGAATGAAAAAAAAAATGGATTTTGTGCAAATCCGCGATTTGAGATTTGATCTCCGAGTTTTCCGAGTTTACTTTTAAATAAATAAAATTCATAATCATCCGGTTAGGATCAATCTAAACCAGCCCATTATGTATATGATTCAACATGCCAACTATTAAACAACTCATTAGAAATACAAGACAGCCCATTCGAAATGTCACGAAATCCCCCGCTCTTCGGGGATGTCCTCAGCGCCGAGGAACATGTACTAGGGTGTATGTGCGACTCGTTTAGATCATGAGCTGGTTCAAACAAAGCAAGAAAACCGCTTCTAGTATGAATGATTGGTCCGGTGAATAGGATAGAATGGAAAGGGGAACTCCATTCACTATCTAAAAATAAGCAAATTAACCCCCTATTGTGTAGAAATTGTGTATAAAGTTTATGGTTTCCGTTGGTGCAAATCCAATCACCTGAATTTAAGATGAGAAAAAATTCTTCATTGGTAGCAAATGGTTATCCATTAAGCGAAGGAAAATCTTATTGAAATTCAAAAAACACAAAAATGAAGTTCTCACTCGGCCAAGAACGGACTACGAAGGTCAGCTACCCAGCTAACTTTCATAATTAAATACCGTTACTGTATAGGTGGGTCTCATTGTGAAAGACCTGTTACTGGATAATTCATGGGTAGAGTCAAAGAGTGTGGTGTGAACTATACAAGTTACCAATAACATTGATGAAATATTAAATGAAAGGCTCCGGTGTATAGAGAAGACCTCGCCGTTTAAGAAGTAACCATAGAAACGATGAAACCCACTATTTCTTTATCCATTTAATTTATATTTCTTTTTTTTATTGACTATTTTTTTGACACATAGCAAAAGAAACTTTCTTATTTCTTTTCTATTTCGCAGTAAAATACCTAAAAAAAGAAAAAATCGTGGTCGGGAAGGTTATAGTAGCCAAGGCCATTGGAATTTGGATTTTATACATTGGAAAAATCCGTTTGGTTATTAATAGACCAGGACGGGTAAAAGAATAACTGAAAGAAAAGAAATCAATTAGTTATTTGTCAAAATTTTATTTATTCAATGACCAGAATTAAACGCGGATATATAGCCCGGAGACGTAGAACAAAAATTCGTTTATTTGCATCAAGTTTTCGAGGGTCTCATTCAAGACTCACTCGAACTATTACTCAACAGAAAATAAGAGCTTTGGTTTCGGCTCATCGGGATAGGGATAAGCAAAAGAGAAATTTTCGTCGTTTGTGGATCACTCGGATAAACGCAGTAATTCGAGAAAAGGGAGTATCCCATAGTTATAGTAAATTAATACATAATCTATACAAGAGGCGGTTACTTCTTAATCGTAAAATACTGGCCCAAATAGCTATATCAAATAGGAATTGTTTTTATATGATTTCTAACGAAATCAGAAAAGAAGTAGATTGGAAAGAATACACCGGAATAATTTAAATGGAGTTTCCCGAAGAATGAACTCCGGGAGGGTGGAGTCAAAATTACTACGAGAAAATGGGCTAAACTAAAGTAGTCAAAATGAATGAGCACGTTCAATAAAAAATCTTTTTTTCCAATTCGTTTTTTTCTTACGACACGATAATCAAATCTGGATTCTCGGATTTGTCAAACAAAACACCAATCCGCGTTTGAATTCGGATTGGAATTCTGATTGAAGTGAACAAAGAATAAGCCTAGTTTTTTTTGGTTCTAAGATCAGTAGTTCTAGCGGTCGACTCCATTCTTTCAAATTGTTTCTCATTATTGAGAAAAGGTAACAAAGATAAAATACGAGCTTGTTTTATAGCAATAGTAATTAATCGTTGTTGTTTCAAGGTCAATCTATTCACTCGTCTAGATAAGATTTTT